TTCGAATTGAAGTAGAAAATCATCCAGAACTGTAACTGTTTAGTCAAAAGACGAATTCATTTTGACAAAACCATCTAGTTCCCTTTTCTTATTGTGGGCATATCTGGTTACCGACTGACTTGACTGGGATCCTGTTCCTGGTTTACTTAATTTTTTTTATTTCCACTTTCTTTAGTTAGTATAACTCTACATGTTACGCTTAGACAAATTCTCTTGTTTTCACCTAGGATTTTGGCTAAAGAAAGTGACTTCCAACTAAAAATAAGATTGAATTTTAATGATTTAGAATAAAATAAGTATTCAAGTGTAGGAGAATGGATAGGTATTTTTATCTCAAGATTTCGAATATCTTAATCTTACTTTTTTGTTGTAATTCACTAGGTTTAAGTAAGGTATACGAAGAAAAAGCTTATTTTCTATTTTACATAGTTTTGACATTGAAACGTACCAAAGGGATTCGTTTTTCAAAAAACTTTAGCTTGTCTCCTAGATCTATGTGAATAACTCTTTGGGGTTTTTCGCCGGACTCATATCTTTGACTTCTTAAATTCATTAAGGTTAGGCATACCGACTAAAAGGAGTATCACTAACTTACCCCCTTGATTGGGGTCGGCGGGGAAATTCATATGGAGTTTCTCTCCGAAGATTAAGATTCGATGATTTGTTTATCAATGATTGGATAGGGATCCATTACATCCCTTGAAATACGTTTTTACTTCCATTTTGTGTTCTGTTTAAAATGATTCCTGTGAGTGAGTTTTTAGGAAGAATTTTCTTTCGATGAACTAGCCGGTCAGTTCAAAATAAAGAATGAAGAAATCCAAACTATACAATTTTTTATTTCAAATCTTCATTTTATTTTCTATTTTATAGGGTTATAGGGCTCTAGGGCTATACGGACTCGAACCGTAGACCTTCTCGGTAAAACAGATCAAACTAACTGATTATTATCAAAATGATCTGAACTGTTTTAAAAACCCAACATGCATTTTATTTTGCATTGGGCTCTTTCATTAACTGATAGAAATATCAGCCAATCCACCATATTCTTTCTTAATAGAAAAATAAGATAAGGAGATGGCTCCATGTGCTCTAATTCATTATTTGGGATTCTGCTCCAGGAGCACTACCAAAGTGTTTCAAGGGTGGAATTATCTTGACGTAGGTCTGCCTATGGCCTAGATCGTTTTAAGTTAAATGAAGTCTCTATCGTTCGTTTTAAAATGAAAATAAAATATGAAACCTCATACACCTTAAAGTTCATAATACGAAAAGAGATTTTTTGAGGACCTTATACTCATTATGCCTAGCATTGAATGCACTGGTATTCACCTTATCAATACCTCAAATCAATGATGGAGTCTGTTTGGCATCTAAAAAAGAGCACCAAAGACCCATTTGTCAGGCTATTGTTCCCTCAAAGTTATGGAGTAAGACATCGATTTCACAATAAAATCAATTTATTTCAGTGTATGGTGGACTCCCCCGAAAAAAACATTGGCGCGTGTGTAAACGAGGTGCTCTACCAACTGAGCTATAGCCCTTAGTGCTTGTGATGCGTATTTTATCATGTATATAATTTCTTGTCAAGATGAATATTCTATGATCCAACATCCATAATTTTATTGCGGAGTGTTTTAGATTATTATTGCTTATAAGCAATATGATATTTATAATCCATATAATCCATCGATGGGATGGGTTCCATTTGGTTGCCTTTGGCATAATAAATTACCTACTTAACTCAGTGGTTAGAGTATTGCTTTCATACGGCGGAAGTCATTGGTTCAAATCCAATAGTAGGTAGAACTTATTAGATACCGCAGTCAATGGTATCTAATAAGTTTTTTGCCCCACCCTCTTTTTATTCATTTTTATTCATTTTGTATTCCTATTGATTTCTTATTTCATTTTTTAAACGCAATGAGTTGTATCAAAATTGGACTCCAATCAAGCAAGATCCAATCGAAATAAGGTTTCGAAAGAGAACTTCTTTTGATTATTCGAACGTACCAACTGCTTATGAAATCACATTGATAGCCTCTACTCTTGTCCTAGCCCGTCGGAGAGCTAGATTTGCCTCAATTATTTGTCTCTTTCCTTCAGCTTTTCTCAAATTAGCTTCTGCTATTTCAAGAGCTTGCTGAGCTTCTTGCGGATCAATATCATTACCTTTTTCCGCATCATTTACTAAAACAGTGATTTCGTTTTGGCCTATTCTAGCAAAACCACCCATCAGAGCCATCGTTAACCATTCGCCGTTAAGGCGTATTCTCAAAATCCCTATATCCACAGCTGTAGCAATAGGAGCATGATTTGGTAATATGCCAATTTGACCGCTATTCGTAGATAAAATGATTTCTTTTACTTCTGAATCCCAAACAATTCGATTAGGGGTTAGTACACAAAGATTTAAGGTCATTTCTTCAAATTGCTCTCCATTTCTAAGTTCATAGCCTTCGCGGTAGCTTCATCAATATTACCTACCAAATAAAAGGCC